TTAATAATTTGAATTTTTCTTTGTTGAGTAATAACTTAATCCTTCAATAAAATACTCTTTGTAGAAATATCAATAGATATTTCAACCCATTCTTTTTGATTACGAAAAAAAAATTATACATTAGTTCCTGAATAATGCCACGTTATCCTTATGAATATAGGAAAGAAGAAAAAGATCTTTTTTTTTCGTTCCTATTCTTCTTTCTGAAAAAGGGGGTTCAAAAAAAGGATTATTTCGTTCCTCCGATAGTCATTTTTGAATCTGTGGATAGGAGCATACTCTGAATCGGAATCGTGGGTAGTACTGCTTGATCATTTCTACTAACTTAAAGCCCCAATTACTATTCTTTTTATGTTATGTAAAAATTCCTTTTGGATAATTTACATAAAAAATCTCCATTACAAATCCTTTATGTATTTTGGTGTTCCTAACCATCCACTGATTTTTGCTCAATCACCCGTTATGGTAATACAGAGAAACGATAGTGAAAACTCTATACGGTTAATCGTTTGAGTTGAGCCCGCTTCAAGCCAGGATGACTAATCAACCAATCTTGGGGTCAAAGTCTTGTTTATATTGACTTTTTTTTTCTTGTACGTAGGAAATGAGACTCAATCTTTTTACTGCTAATTTCTAAGCTGTTTTCTTTCACTCATACAACTATCTGATTTAGGTCATCTCAATTTCTTTTCGAAAAAGAAAGGAATAAAGAAAAGTTTCTGTTTTAACGAATCGCACGTAGAGATATTGATAACACGCAAAGAGTTAATGGTATTTCATAACTAATCGATTGAGCAGCGGCTCGTAGACCACCTAAAAAAGAATATTTATTATTTGATCCATATCCTGACATAAGGAGTCCAATGGGAGCAATACTGGAAATAGCAATCCATAAAAAAACACCGATATTGAGATCAGATAAAACAAGGTGATAACTAAAAGGAATTACTGAATAACTTAGTAAAATGGATATAACTGCTATGGATGGTCCTATACTGAATAAACGAGTATCTCCTCTAGATGGAAAAAGATTCTCTTTGAAAATAAGTTTTGTACCATCTGCTAAAGCTTGAAGAATTCCCAAAGGACCGGCGTATTCGGGACCAATACGTTGTTGTATTCCTGCAGATATTTCTCTTTCTAACCACACAATTACGAGTACACCTATTGTGATTCCCAATACAAGAGTCAAAATAGGTAAAAACATCCCTATGATTCCATAGACTTCTTTTAAAGATTCCAATCTAGAAAAAGAATTTATATCTTGTACTTCTGTTGTATCAATTATCATTTTAACGATCAACTTCTCCCATAATGATATCTATGCTACCTAGTATTGTCATAATATCGGCCAATTTCATTCTTTTAACTAACTGAGGAAGAATTTGCAAATTGATAAAACCAGGTGGACGAATTTTCCACCTCCAAGGAAAACTACTCTGATCTCCTATTAAAAAAATTCCCAATTCTCCCTTTGGGGCTTCAACTCTTACATAAAGTTCTTGCTTCGGCAATTCAAAAGTAGGAGAAGGTTTTTTACTAATGAATCGATATTCAAAATCATTCCATTCTGGATCCCTTTCTCTAGCAAAGCACCGGGTTTCTAAATTCTCATAGGGCCCCCCTGGAATTCCTTCCAGAGCCTGTTGAATAATTTTTATAGATTCCGTCATTTCACCGATTCGGACTAAATAGCGAGCTAATGAATCTCCCTCTTTTTGCCAATGGATTTCCCAATCCAATTCGTCGTAACATTCATAATGATCAACTTTACGAAGATCCCATTGGATTCCGGAAGCTCGTAGCATTGGTCCCGATAAACCCCAATTTATTGCTTCTTCTGGACCAATAATGCCTACTCCCTCAACTCGTTCTAAAAAAATAGGATTTCGCATAATAAGTTTTTGATATTCAGAAACCGCTGTTAAAAAATAATCACAGAAATCCAAACATTTATCTATCCATCCATAAGGTAGATCGGCCGCTACTCCTCCGATACGAAAAAAATTATGCATCATTCTCATACCGGTGGCAGCTTCGAATAAATCATATACTAATTCTCTTTCTCTGAAAATATAGAAAAAAGGAGTCTGTGCACCAATATCTGCCATAAAGGGGCCAAGCCATAACAGATGAGAAGCTATACGACTCAACTCTAACATAATTACTCGGATATAACTGGCTCTTTTAGGTACTTGAATATTTCCCAACTGTTCTGGTCCATTTACGGTTATTGCTTCTGTAAACATAGTAGCTAAATAATCCCAACGTGTTACATAAGGCAGATATTGTATAACTGTTCGATTTTCCGCAATTTTTTCCATTCCTCTGTGTAAATAACCCAATATTGGTTCACAATCAATAACATCTTCACCATCTAGAGTAAGGATGAGCCGAAGAACACCATGCATTGATGGGTGGTGAGGTCCCATATTGACTATCATGAGGTCTTTTCTTGTAGTTGTTACATTCATAGGTTATTCCTCGATTCATTCTTTCATGAATTGCTGAAAATGAAAAGGAGTTCATTAAAATTCAAGATCTAATAAAAAAATCAAATAATTCAAATTCCTTTTTCAATTAACGAGTTTTTAATTCCCGAATATCCAGCTGACTAATTAATTCTTTATAACGTACTCTATTTTTCTTTGACAAATAAGACAGCAGTCGTTGGCGTTTTCCCAGGATTTTACGTAGACCTCTCTGAGATAAATAGTCTTTTCTGTGCAATTCCAAATGTGAAGTCAGTCTTCGTATCTTATTGGTGAAACGAAATACTTGAAATTCAACGGACCCCCTGTTTTCTTCTTTTTCTTCTTGTGAAATAACTGAAATGAATGAATTTTTTACCATAAAACGGATTTTCTATCCTCTTTTTTTTAATGTATTTTACTGATCAGTAAGAATAATGCTGGTCATTTTTATTTGGTATACACAAAAATCTTAATTTCTTTATTAGCTCCTAATTTTATCAAATAAAATTAATCAATCCAATTTTTTTTTCAATTTTATTTGTATAGGAATATTCAAATTCGTATAGGAAAGGATAATCTATTTCTACATTTATAAAAGAGAAAAAATTTTGGATCTAATCGAATAATAAATAATAAAATAAAAAAGAAGAAGATTCCGTTAATCATTTATAGATCTATTGGATATTGATATATGCATTGAATTAGTATTCATGTATCAGACTGGAAGGTAAGACAATCCATGGGTGCAACTCGTTGTTTCATATACCATACATGTATGGTACAGAATATATACGAAAAACACATAATTAACAAATTTGCAATCGTGGATACATATGTATCCTTATCATACTGAAGCGGCTCCCATTATTGGTATCAAACCAATATCGATTCATACAAGAGAAATCTTCGAATCGATAATTAGGCCAAAGAAAAAATTTGAATTGAATTAGTTTCTTTTTATCAAAATGTTTGCTTTTATCTAAAAATTCACCACAGTTTTTTACGTTGTTGCAAAATACTGGATTTTTATGAATACCATTTATATTCCTCGAATTGAAACAAATTCGAATTCTTAATTCTTGACGTCCTTTAGGGGATAAAACTTTTTCGGGAACAAACAACAAATCATAATGATTTTTGTATCTATTTTCAGCCATTCTTTGATGTCTTGCAATGGATTTATCCAAATTAATCTTAGCAACATAGCTTTTTTCTCGGTATCTTTGATTAAATTGGGGCTTACTCTTATGAACCAATGAAATATTTACACTTTGATACATAAAAAATTGTCCGTCATTTTTTATAGACAAACGAACCGGTTCGATAATTAATATACCCTTTTTCATTAATTCTGTAAGAGTTAAATCCTTTTGAATCATCAGAATATCTAAACTCATTTCTCCCCTTTGAATAGAGGATATAGCAATTTCTCTTGGATTTATCAGTCTAAGTAGAAGACAATATACTTTGATATTATTGATCATTCTTTGATTTAAAGAATCATCCCATCTCAATTGAAAACGTAAATACCTTTTTAGGAAGAAATCAAGCTCTGCTTCCGTGTTGCTCTTATATTGCTTTTTCTTTCTACGTTTTTTCATATCTGAGCTTGCATAATCTTCTTCAATATCTTTTTCTTGGTTTGAGAGAAGTGATTCAAAATTCGCTTGATTTTGTGCATCTGATTCAAGATTATCTCGACTTGCGGATTCTTTTTCTTCTTGATTTCGATTTTCTAATTCAATCGATTTTTTTTCATTCGAAAATAGAAAAAGATCCCTTTTGTTTTTTCTAGTGATGTTTTTATTTTCACTAACATTTTCATTAAAATTTAAAAGAAGTAGTTGGATTGGTATGATCCACGGTTTCATCATATATGTATTATAAAGCAGCACAAATTCTGGAAAGAACCAAAGTTTAAGATTCGATATGGGACGACTTAGTATTTCTTCATTCATTCCCATCCAATCAAAAAGGTCGTTTTTTTTGTTGGATGCTGTAATTCCTCCATTTTGAGGAATTTTAAGATAAAAAAGACCCTTTTGATCCATTTTCTCAATTATTTGATAATTATTAATCCAAGTCTTAGTATTTTTGTTACCATTGGTATCGATATCGATCCAGGACTCAATATCGACTTTATTTCTAAGACAAAAATCGAAAATTCTCCAATCAAAATATTTTCTATCTGTAAATTTTGCCAGATTCATAATATCATCATCTTCTAAATTAATAGGGATAATACTTCCTGGCATATCCACTAATTTTAATTTACCTTTTTTATATATCTTGTTGTAATTAGAAGAAATCTCTTGTTTATTATTTAAACCCAATGGTGATACATAAATATGTGAATCCTTCTTATTTTCATAATTAATCGATTTATATGAGAAAAGGTCATATCTATAGTTTTTTTGAAAGTTATATTTTGAATTTGGTAATGAATTTGATTCAAAATCATTTAATTTTTTGTAATTAATTAATATTAATCGATCTTTTTCATCTGAATGCCTTTTGTTTAAATCTTTATTTTGCACTATACGTGTTTGATTGAATCTATTTCGCCATTTGTGTGGTACTAATCGATACCATCTAATCAGAGATAAATCATATTGATAATGACCCTTTAACCCGTTTTTCCATTTAATTATTCCCGAATTCAAAATATTTTTCTGTTTTAGTTTTAATTCAGAATGAAAAATTCCTTGTGTTTCAAAATAATCCTTTCTTTTTTTCTTAAGAAAAAGGGATGTTCCGGGATATTGAAGGACATATCTTAATTTATACAAGTTACGAATTTGCGTTTGATATAATTGGTAAAATACATACGCTTGTGAGAAGGAGGATAAAAAAATCTTTGAATTTTTATTACTAATATCCGAAATTGATTTTTTTATAGTCCAAATAAAACGAATTGTATTTTTATTTGTTTTATCCATTTTTTTTTTATTTGTTTCATTATTGTAAATGTATTTATCAATCATTTTTTTTGAATTATCAAAAAAAAGTTGTGTAGTGATCCTCGGAATATTAATGATACAGAGAAGCATATTTATGTATATCCTTTCAATTAAAAATTTGAAAAAAGAATATGATTTACGGATTAATCGAACATTTCTTCTTTTGAATTTCTTTAATTTTTCCCAAATATTTTTTATTGATCCTGCTAGTTTAGTAGGATAACTTCTTTTATTATAACTAATATTTATTTTCGGAGTTAAAAATCCTTTCTTTTTATCTTTTGTAATTTTTTCTATTTGATTCCTGATTGTGCTGGTTCTATCAGCCAGATCTTTCATTTTTTTTTCTGTCAATGAATAATCTGTCAAATCCATAAATCGAATTTGAATGGACGATTCATTAATCATCGCATTACTGATTATCCCATCTTTTTCTTTTTTAGTTTCACTCAATTCATCTATTTCTCTTAATCCAAACAATTGAATTGGTTTTTTTTTGGAAAGTTCTTTTATTATTCCTTTTAAAAATAGAATGTTTTTCATGACCCATTTTTTTCTTTCTTTTGAAAGGTTAAAAAAAAAAATTATTTTTTCTTTTAAAACCTGTATAACTAAAAAAGAATTCTTTTGCAATTTTAGAATTTTTTTTCTGAGTTCTTTAAAAATGGGTTCAAAAGATGAACCTTGTTTTCTGGGAGAACCAAAAGGAAGTTCAGTTTCCATTCCCCAAACTGTTAAAAAACAAAAATCGTTTTTTTGCCCTTTATTTCTCAGCGGATCTTTCTGGGAGGGGGGCACCTTAGATCTGTGCCAAGGTTTAAGGCAAAACGGAAATAGGATCTTTATCTGAATACCGTCTGTCAACCAATTTTTTGGAAATTCGGTTTCTGATAATTGAACACCATTATAGGTGCATTTAACATGCATTTCTCTATTCCAATCTTTTAAGTCCTCTGACCACTCGGGAAATTGAAATAATAACATACGGGCTATATTTTTAGCTATTATCAATGAAGGTAATAGAATATATTTTCTAAGAAAAGATTGGGTTACTAAAAGGGATCCTCTTATTACTTGAGCAAATAAAATGCTATCCCAGGCTTCCGCTATTTCTATTCGTGCTTTCTCTTCTCTTTTGTATTCTTCTCTTTTTTCTTCCTCTTTTTTTTTCTCACTTTCTTTTTTCTTTTCCTCGGGATAATCCGAAATTCTTAATTCTGTTGTTTTTTTATACATCCAGTTTTTCAAAATGAATTTTATCATCCCGGAGATATCAAAAGAAAAAAGGAGTTTGTCTATTCTGTCCAAAAAAAGAGGAGAATGCACATTTGCTTGAAACAATTCACAAGTAACTGTTTTACGTCTTTGAGCACGCATAGAGCCTTTGATTATGTCTCGACGAAAATCTGATTGTTGTGAATAACGTATCAAAGCCACTTCGTCGGCTTGATCAGGATTATTAGTATTTTTGCTATTAGCATCAGTATTTTGCTGGTTATCAGTAAAAATCACTACACGTTTGGCTTTTCTGCAACGAATCGGCTGATGATGATCCTCTGTTACGTTTTCTTCATTTTCTCCCTCCTGTTGTTCCAAATCGTTCATTAATTTGTATGACCAGGAAGGAACTTTTTTACTTATTTCTTTTATTCCAATAGATTTTTTTTTTATTCTTTTAGTCTTGGGCTCAGTTATAACTGCGTTGAAGAAAATTTTCAAAATTTTGATTTGATCTTCTGAATAAATTCTTCCTTGTTCGGTTGTAAATAAAGAAAGTTTTTTTTCTGTTGATAATGAATTTTTATCAAATGTATCTATTTGTTCCTCAAATTTTTCCTGATCGGTAGTCAAAAGTATAACATGAATCTTATTTATCCAACCTGTCTCGATGTAATTTTTTATGGAAATTTTATTTAGGATTGGGGATGAAAAAAAAACTTTGATGTTTCCACGACAGGGCCCATTCAAAAAAAGATCATTTATTTTCGACAAATTTTGTTTTTTATTTTCGGGATTACACAATCTAGTTGTTTTTTCGAGTACATCTAGAGTAATGGATCCTTTAC